GATATCATTATTGCCGAACCCAACGCCTACATTGCATTTGCGGGTAAAAGAGTAATTGAACAAACATTGAATAAGACAGTACCCGACGGTTCACAAGTGTCTGAATATTTATTCCATAAAGGCTTATTTGATCCAATTGTACCACGGAATCTTTTAAAAGTCGTTCTGAGTGAGTTATTTCAGCTCCATGCTTTCTTTCCTTTGAATCAAAAGATTTAATTGTAGAAAGAATCATGCGGATATTTTTTTTATCGATATTGTTGATTAGTAATCAGGAAATTTCTATCATTCTATCAAAAAAAAAAAAGGTAGATTCTCATACATATATTTCATGTAGAAACATATAGAAAGATGAATAAGACCACTTATTTACACTTTTGATTTCTATTTATTATATACTTACTTAAGTATATTATATATTTTATATTTCGATTTATTTAATATTAATATTTATACATATTAATATTTATACATTTATTATTCTATTTGGTTTTATTTAATATAATATAGGTATATTAGTATATATACTCCCTATTTGATCTACTCTTTATATATTTTAGTATCTATATATTATACTCTTTTAGATTCCTTATTATTGTATATACTCAATACTCACTTAAGTATAATTATATATGAAGTATAAGATATCTTTATAACAATATAACAATAAATAACAGGTACAAATTTTAAATTGAGGTACTCATTCTATGACAACTCTCAGCAACTTACCCTCTATTTTTGTGCCTTTAGTAGGCTTAGTATTTCCGGCAATTGCAATGGTTTCTTTATCTCTTCATGTTCAAAAAAACAAGATTTTTTAAATATGATGGGGTCAAATCTTATCTATTTTTTTTTTTTTTTTCAAGACTTAGGCTTACTTGGATCATAGCACAAATATCTATTTTAGTCGAATAGGGTATAAACGTGGGGCTTCCTCCGAGCATAAGCTCGTATACATGTGTAAACATGATATATGAGTAAATGAATTATAGCTATTTGAAAATAGATTGGTATCGGAATTCATTTCTGAAATGTAAAGTCAATATATCTATGTGGATATCTCTAAGAAATCATAGGAAAGTGAAAAGGATGGTATTATTTTAGTTTAGATCTAAGCAACTCGATGAATTATTCCTAAAGGTTTACACCATAATAGTGCTAGTTGATGAGGTTTACTTTGGAAACAAAAAAATGAAAGTCAAATTTTGGTTATTTCCCAATTCCAATAAAATACAACTAGATCTAATATAGTATGAGTTGGCGATCAGATCGGATATGGATAGAACTTATAGCAGGATCTCGAAAAACGAGTAATTTCTGTTGGGCCTTTATTCTTTTTTTAGGTTCATTAGGGTTTTTATTGGTTGGAACTTCTAGTTATCTTGGTAGGAATTTTCTATCTTTATTTCCCTCTCAGCAAATCATTTTTTTTCCACAAGGGATCGTGATGTCTTTCTATGGAATTGCGGGTCTTTTTATTAGCTCCTATTTGTGGTGCACAATTTTGTGGAATGTAGGTAGTGGTTATGATCGATTCGATATAAAAGAAGGAATAGTATGTATCTTTCGTTGGGGATTTCCTGGAAAAAATCGTCGCATCCTCCTCCGATTCCTTATGAAAGACATTCAGTCTATCAGAATAGAAGTTAAAGAGGGTATTTATTCTCGTCGTGCCCTTTATATGGAAATCCGAGGACAGGGGTCTATTCCCTTGACTCGTACTGATGAGAATTTGACTCTACGAGAAATTGAGCAAAAAGCTGCTGAATTGGCCTATTTCTTACGTGTACCAATTGAAGTTTTTTGAAAAAAAAAAAGAAATGAACTAAAGAATGAATGCTTTCTTAGCATTAGCAAAAGGGAAAAACGAAAACTCAAGAATTCCCTTTCACTTTTTTATATAGCAATAATTTAATCAAAGTTTATTCAGAACGCTAATTTGAGCAAAAAGCAAACGTACATCGAACAATTATCAAAGGAAATAGTTTTTGTCCATAAAAATGTTTTTTTTTTTTTTTTTTTCTAAATTTTGAATCTTTTGATAGATCGGGGGTTCTTTCGTTTCGAAAACCAAAAAATATTCATTATTTGAAGTGACTCTTTCGTGCATTTATCGAAAGTCGACAATTGCTTCGAATTTGAGAAATTGATATATTTTGAACCAATATAGATATAATAATTAATAATTTTTTATATTTCTTCTTCAAATTCGAATTTGAAGTGGACTCTTTCTTATTCTATATTGTTTTTTCTGTATTCTTTCTAAATTCGGGGAAAGGACTAATCACTGTACTGAATCACAAATAAAAAAGGGAATAGATTCATGGGCTTGATTTGATTATTTGTAATGGAATAGAACTGATGCTTGATAGAAATAGTAGTATCATATAGAGTCGACGAATGAGGTGAGTTCATTTAAAAATTCAAATTCACAGATGAAAAAATGGCAAAAAAGAAAGCATTCATTTCCCTTCTCTATCTTGCATCTATAGTAATTTTGCCCTGGTGGATCTCTCTCTCATTTAATAAAAGTCTGGAATCTTGGGTTACTAATTGGTGGAATACTAGGCACTTCGAAATTTTTTTGAATAATATTCAAGAAAAGAGTATTCTAAAAAAATTCATAGAATTAGAGGAACTCTCCCTCTTGGACCAAATGATAAAGGAATACCCGAAAACACATTTACAAAAGTTTAACATCGGAATTTACAACGAAACGATCCAATTGATCAAGATGCACAATGAGGATCGTATCCATACGATTTTGCATTTCTCAACAAATATAATTTCTTTCGGTATTCTAAGTGGTTATTCTATTTTAGGTAATGAAGAACTTCTTATTCTTAACTCTTGGCTTCAAGAATTCCTATATAATTTAAGTGACACAATAAAAGCTTTTTCTATTCTTTTATTAACTGATTTATGTATAGGATTCCATTCGCCCCATGGTTGGGAACTAATGATTGGCTTGGTATACAAAGATTTTGGATTTGCTCATAATGATCAAATTATATCCGGTCTTGTTTCTACTTTTCCAGTCATTTTAGATACAATTTTAAAATATTTGATCTTTCGTTATTTAAATCGTGTATCTCCGTCACTTGTAGTGATTTATCATTCAATGAATGACTGAAAAATAATCGACTTATTAAATTATCATGTTTGTTGCTTTGTACATAAGCAGTCAAAATTGTAATTATTCTTTCTACCTATCCAGGGGATTCCTTCAATATTTCAGTAAATAGCAGAATCATAGATAAGGAACTATACTAGTGACTTATCTAATTTTATTGTAGAAATCTTTGGGATCAATGATTAGACCATGCAAACTAGAAATGCCTTTTCTTGTATAAAGAAAGAGATTACTCGATCCATTTCCGTATCGCTCATGATATATATAATAACTCAGACGCCTATTTCAAATGCGTATCCCATTTTTGCACAGCAGAATTATGAAAATCCACGAGAAGCCACTGGCCGTATTGTATGTGCCAATTGCCATTTAGCTAACAAGCCCGTGGATATCGAGGTTCCACAAGCGGTACTTCCAGATACTGTATTTGAAGCAGTTGTTCGAATTCCTTATGATCTGCAACTGAAACAAGTTCTTGCTAATGGTAAAAAGGGATCCTTGAATGTAGGGGCTGTTCTTATTTTACCTGAGGGGTTTGAATTAGCCCCTCCCGATCGTATTTCGCCCGAGATTAAAGAAAAGATAGGCAATCTGTCTTTTCAAAACTATCGTCCCACGAAAAAAAATATTCTTGTGATAGGTCCTGTTCCTGGGCAGAAATATAGTGAAATCACCTTTCCTATTCTTTCCCCGGACCCCACTACTAAGAAAGATGTTCACTTCTTAAAATATCCGATATACGTAGGCGGGAACAGAGGGAGGGGTCAGATTTATCCCGACGGGAGCAAGAGTAACAATAATGTTTATAATGCTACAGTGGCGGGTGTAGTAAGCAAAATCGTACGAAAAGAAAAAGGGGGATACGAAATAACCATAGTGGATGCATTGGATGGGCGTCAAGTGGTTGATATTATTCCTTCAGGACCAGAACTTCTTATTTCAGAGGGTGAATCCATCAAACTTGATCAACCATTAACAAGTAATCCTAATGTAGGTGGATTTGGTCAGGGGGATGCGGAAATAGTACTTCAAGACCCATTACGTGTACAAGGCCTTTTGCTCTTCTTAGCATCTGTTATTTTGGCACAAATCTTTTTGGTTCTTAAAAAGAAACAGTTTGAAAAGGTTCAATTGTCCGAAATGAATTTCTAGATCTGCGTATTTATCAACAGCGAGTTCTAAAAGAGTTCTAAAAAGAACCAAATTTTTATTGGCAAAGGATTCTAAGAGGGATTATTGGTCTTCTTAGTTTTTGACACAAGAAAGGTCTGTGAAAAATTCCCTTTCTTGTGTCGAAATAATAATGATAATAATGATTCTTGATCCCGTTCGTCAAAGATTCCTATTCATAGTTTCCCCCTTTTTTTTTAGGTTTATCATAACCTTTTTTTTTCGATTTATTACATAAATTTATTACATAAAATAAATAAGTAGTAGTAGTGGACAAACAAAAAATATAGGAAAATTTATTGAGTAAATAGAACTTCTTTAATAAACTTATAAAGTAAAGTAAAGAATTTTTTTTTTTTTTTTTTTTTTTCAATTTTGAAAGTATCGAAGGATACTATCGAGGAACAGATGTTCTGAATCAAGTAATGAAGTTAATTTTCTAAAAATAAAAACATCATAAAAAAGTGAAATGGAAACATCAAAAAAAATGGATCCATTTTTTTTGATCATTTATATGAATAAAATATTATGATTATTAAGATAAGAGCTCAACGGGACCTACCCCCTCTTTCTTTGTCTTATTCGAGGGGGATTCCGTTGAGTTCTTACGCTTTCATATCATGTCTACAATTAAGTTCACCCGATTATTATTATTAAAGGGATGAACCTAATCCAGAATATGAACCATAAAAGAAAA